ATTTAGTACTTTACTGAAAAATCTATTTGTATCAATTGTAATCGTTTTGCGAAAGCTTAAAAAAAACTTGACTTACTTTAGTTTATCTATATTTAGATATTATTTTTTAGATATATTACTAGTATTAGATTTCTATTAGATTTCTAATTAATCCTCTATTAAATAATTAAAATTAAATAATTTTAAATAATTAAATAGTCTTCTTTTATTATTTTATTATTATTTATTATTAGATATTATCTAATATTATTCTAATATTCTTAGATTTCTATAATTCTCTAATATATGATATGTATATTATATGGTATTTATATGGTATATAGTATATGCCTGTACTCTTCTTCCTACATTAATTCTTTCGATGGGCCCCCGGATCCATAAGCATAAGAAGAGATATAAAGAATCAGGAATTCAAGAAGTTGGGCTTGCAATTCTTTTGGATTGATCAAAATGTATACAAATGGGTGTAGAGAAAAAATAGAAAATTCAAGTGTTATTTCATTTTGATGTACGTCTAATATATATTATTACTTAGATATAGATATCTATTGTCAATTGATCTATATAAGAGAAAGCTTCTTTCTGTATACAATACAACTTTATGTTTTATGTACTAAGAATATGAATGAATATGAAATATTCTACAATACTCAATTGTATAGTGTGGTAGAAAGAGCTATATATAGCTCTTTCTACCACACTATCTCAGATACTTCTGATTCCACATTTCATTTAAGACTTAACTAGAGTTTTAAACCCTTTCATTTCTTCAATCATTGATAAAAATGAATAATTCAAGTTTCATTCAAATTAATCATTTTGGCTGACTGTTTTGACGTATATGATAAGTAAAAAGGCAGTAGGAACTAAAATGAACAGCGCAGTAGCAATAAGCGCAAGAATATTGACTTCCATAATCTCTTTGTTTTCTTCTTTCACAATAATTCGGGATCTAATCCCATAGAGATGATAAAGTGGACTCCTATCAATTCAAAGGTATGAATTGCATCTTGATGATACTAACAATATTATGAATAACAATATCAAATAAATTTATCGTCGCGAATTGAAGAGTCTAACATAGTATAACATAGGAAGATCTTTTATCTATACTCAATATAAATGAAATAGAAAGAAAAATAGGATTCTTACTTACGGTTCTTTATGAAACAATTTCATGAATCTACTCATAAAAAGTTCCTAGATTTCTTATTCAATAGAATTCTATTGAATAAGAAAGAATTGAAAAAAAAAAAAGAAAAATATATAAAAAAATATAGAAATAGTAAATAGAAAGAAGAGCCATTCAACCATTCTGATTAAATTTATGAGCAGCACTCAGAGCCTCTAGTCAGTCTGAATACAAAGTATCTTCAGTTCTTTGTCACAATTATTCAATGAATTTACCATCAGCCTATCCAATCTAATTTCATCGCAAACAGAGTTAGTAGACACTACCTCAATATTAAGAAAGTTCTAGTTTAAAATAATTAGGGAGTCTTTATAGTCTTTTTTAGAATCCTTTCTTCAACCTTAGTAGCCAAAAAGGAGTGTCTCTTAGGAACCTTTGGATACCAAGATTTCCGACTTCTTACTTTCATAGTTCTGATACCCAGAATGAATTCTCACTATTTCTTTTATTTGATTCAATTCAGAATAGCCCAAATCAATCATTAATAAGATTGGGTTGCTTCAGATTTCTTGGTACCTTTTTGAGCCACACTCAGAACCCAGATTTTGAGAAAAAAGATGACAGGCTTTTATAGGCCCTACGAGTTCTCAAAATCAAGTATCAACAGACCTAGCCCTTGCCTATGCTTTTACGGGGCAAGAATTCGTCAAGTTCGATCAACAGGATTAATAAATTTCAAGTATTTTTTTGTTGATCAGGCGACACCCAGATTCGAACTGGGGATAAAGGATTTGCAGTCCCCCGCCTTACCACTTGGCCATGCCGCCAAATTCCATCCAAAATGGATAAAGATAAAGAAATTCTATAAAATTCTATAATTAGATAAAATTCTATAATTAGAATATAATTAGAATGAATATAATTAGAATAATTATATATTATATTATATATTAATTATATTATATATAAATTATATATATATATATTCTTATACTTATATTCTATATATTTCTATTTCTTTCTATTTTCTATTTCTATTCCTTTCCTCATTTTGTTTTGATTTAAATTTTTTACTTTCTTAATTTCTTTTCTTTTTGGATCTTGAATCCCATTGTACTTATCCTTTTCCAAAAAAGAATTCCTCTTTTTTATTGGATCCTTTTTCTATCCTATCCTTTTCTTCGATTGATTTTATCTCAAAACACGCGTCGCTTAAAAACTTACCTTCTCTTTTCACTTTTCTATAGATTCGATAGATCTATAGAAAAGTGAAAAGATTCCCGGCCCCGGTCACAGACTGTAAAATGCAGGGCAATTTAGAATAATTCATTCTTGACTTCATTAACTATTTACTTAATTACTCTTTTACTCTTACTTACTTTGAATTAGCGAATAGCTCTTCATTTTGTATATCCATTTGTATTACCTTAATGGTTAATGGATGCAAAATCCAATTGATTTACGACTAATCATTATCAATTCTAATTATAAGAAAATATATGGTCATATGTAAACCCCAGAACAGAAATTTTTATACGTGAATACCGAACCCGGTTCTATTTCTTATGCACATATCCCTATATAGTACTTGAATATGAATAGAAGATAGACATTATGATAGAGTGCGACCTAACCTATGTTGCACCAAGTTCAATTATGATAAAAGATGTGATATACGGATAGCTAGATAGCTATATTGGCATGTACTTCCTAAAGATTACTCCTATGACTATATACGTAATACGTATGCAATTCCATTGTATTTTAGAAATTATACGATCAAAAAAAGATTTGCGAATTCCTTTTTGAACATTCAATTGCGTGTGCTAAAAAAAGGGGAAACTCTATGCTGTTCCTGATTCTTCTGTTTTTATCTCATTCATAGAGAGCAGATTGAATCCTTAATTCATTGAATTTTTATTTTTTTGTACCCTTGATCGTAATATCATAATAAAAGAATTAGGTATAAATTGAATCAATTTTGACATCCGATAAAAGACTCCATCAGCCTAAGTGACAGAATTTTTCCCAGGAATGCTTTATCAATTTCCATTTCTTTTTATTTGTACCTGGCTCAAGCTCAAATTTGAACTTGTATCAAAAATGCCCTCCATTTTTCTGTCTTGCTTCCGTTCATACGTATGATATATATGGATGGAGTTGACTCAAATTTTATGTGATTCAGTAAACAGAATATCCATTCCATCATTGCTAGATCAATCGGTAGGGTTCGATGAATAGTGAGCCAAGCCAATAATGGGATTTTTTCAATAAATAGGAAATTTCAGATTAAGATGCTCCAGAATGGAAATGAGGGAATGTCCACAATACCTGGATTTAGTCAGATACAATTTGAGGGATTTTGTAGGTTCATTAATAAGGGCTTGACGGAAGAATTTCATAAGTTTCAAAAAATTGAAGATAGAGATCAAGAAATTGAATTTCAATTATTTGTGGAAACATATCAATTGGTAGAGCCCTTGATAAAAGAAAGAGATGCTGTGTATGAATCACTCACATATTCTTCTGAATTATATGTCCCCGCGGTCTTAATTTGGAAAACCGGTAGAAATATGCAAGAACAAACCGTTTTTATTGGAAACATCCCTATAATGAATTCTTTTGGAACCTCTATAGTAAATGGAATATACCGAATTGTGATCAACCAAATATTGCAAAGTCCCGGTATTTACTACCGTTCAGAGTTGGAACATAACGGAATTTCTGTCTATACTTGTACTATAATATCGGATTGGGGGGGAAGGTCGGAATTAGAAATTGATAGAAAAGCAAGGATATGGGCCCGTGTAAGTAGAAAACAAAAAATATCTATTCTAGTTCTATCATCAGCTATGGGTTTGAATATAAGAGAAATTCTAGATAATGTTTGTTACCCTGAAATTTTCTTGTCTTTCCCGAATGATAAAGAGAAAAAAAAGATTGGGTCAAAAGAAAATGCTATTTTGGAATTTTATCAACAATTTGCTTGTGTAGGGGGGGATCCGGTATTTTCTGAGTCCTTATGCAAGGAATTACAAAAGAAATTTTTTCAACAAAGATGTGAATTAGGAAAGATTGGTCGACGAAATATGAACCGGAGACTTAATCTTGATATACCCCAAAACAATACATTCTTGTTACCACGAGATCTATTGGCTGCTGTGGATCATTTGATTGGAATGAAATTGGGAATGGGTACACTTGACGATATGAATCACTTGAGAAATAAACGTATTCGTTCTGTAGCAGATCTATTACAGGATCAATTCGGATTGGCTCTTGTTCGTTTAGAGAATACGGTTCGAGGAACTATATGTGGAGCAATCAGGCATAAATTGATACCGACTCCTCAAAATTTGGTAACTTCAACTTCATTAACAACTACTTATGAATCGTTTTTTGGCCTACACCCTTTATCTCAAGTTTTGGATCGAACTAATCCGTTGACACAAATCGTTCATGGGCGAAAATGGAGTTATTTGGGTCCTGGAGGATTGACGGGGCGAACTGCTAGTTTTCGGATACGAGATATCCACCCGAGTCACTATGGACGTATTTGCCCAATCGACACGTCCGAAGGAATCAATGTTGGACTTATTGGATCATTAGCTATTCATGTGAAGGTTGGTTATTGGGGATCTATAGAGAGTCCGTTTTATGAATTATCTGATAGATCAAAAAATGCACAGATGGTTTATTTATCACCAAATAGAGATGAATATTATATGGTAGCAGCAGGAAATTCTTTGGCCTTGAATCGGGGTATTCAAGAACAACAGGTTGTTCCAGCTCGATATCGTCAAGAATTCCTGACTATTGCATGGGAAGAGATTCATCTTAGAAGCATTTTTCCTTTCCAATATTTTTCTATTGGAGCTTCCCTCATTCCTTTTATCGAGCATAATGATGCGAATCGAGCTTTAATGAGTTCTAATATGCAGCGCCAAGCAGTTCCCCTTTCTCGGTCCGAGAAGTGCATTGTTGGAACTGGGTTGGAAGGCCAAACGGCTCTAGATTCGGGGATTTCAGCTATAGCCGAACGCAAGGGAAAAATCATTTATACTGATACTCAAAAGATCATTTTCTCAAGTAATGGGGATACTATAAGCATTCCATTAGTTATGTATCAACGTTCCAACAAAAATACTTGTATGCATCAAAAAACTCAGGTTCAGCGGGGTAAATACATTAAAAAGGGACAAATTCTAGCGGACGGTGCGGCTACAGCTGGTGGGGAACTCGCTTTAGGAAAAAATGTATTAGTAGCTTATATGCCATGGGAAGGTTACAATTTTGAAGATGCAGTACTAATTAGCGAACGTCTGGTCTATGAAGATATTTATACTTCTTTTCACATCCGGAAATATGAAATTCAGACTCATGTAACAAGCCAAGGTCCTGAAAGAATCACTAAGGATATCCCGCATTTAGAGGCTCGTTTACTCCAAAATTTAGACAGAAATGGAATTGTGATGCTGGGATCTTGGATAGAAACAGGTGATATCTTAGTAGGTAAATTAACACCTCAGACAGCGAGCGAATCGTCATATGCTCCGGAGGATAGATTATTACGAGCTATACTTGGTATTCAGGTATCCACTTCAAAAGAAACTTCTCTAAGACTACCTATAGGAGGAAGGGGTCGAGTTATTGATGTGAGATGGATCCATAGAAAGGGAGTTTCCAATTCTAATCCAGAAAAGATTCGTGTATATATTTCACAGAAACGTGAAATCAAAGTAGGTGATAAAGTAGCTGGAAGGCATGGGAATAAGGGTATAATTTCTAAGATTTTGTCTAGACAAGATATGCCCTATTTGCAAGATGGAACGCCCGTTGATATGGTATTCAACCCATTAGGAGTCCCCTCACGAATGAATGTGGGACAGATATTTGAATGTTCGCTCGGGTTAGCGGGGGATCTCCTAAATAAACATTATAGAATAGGACCTTTTGATGAGAGATATGAGCAAGAGGCCTCAAGAAAACTAGTGTTTTCTGAATTATATGAAGCCAGTAAGAAAACAAAAAATCCATGGGTATTTGAACCCGAATACCCGGGAAAAAGCAGAATATTTGATGGAAGAACGGGAGATCTTTTTGAACAACCTGTTCTAATAGGAAAGTCCTATATCCTAAAATTAATTCATCAAGTTGATGATAAAATCCATGGACGTTCCAGTGGGCATTACGCACTTGTTACACAACAACCCCTTAGAGGGAGGGCCAAACAAGGGGGACAAAGAGTAGGAGAAATGGAAGTTTGGGCTCTAGAGGGATTTGGTGTTGCTCATATTTTACAAGAGATGCTTACTTATAAATCTGATCATATTAGAGCTCGTCAGGAAGTACTTGGTGCTACGATTATTGGAGCAACAGTACCTAATCCAGAGGGTGCTCCAGAATCTTTTCGATTGCTCGTTCGAGAACTACGATCTTTGTCCCTGGAACTGAATCATTTCCTTGTATCTGAAAAGAACTTTCAGATGGACAGGAAGGAAGCTTGATCTCAATGAATCAGAATTTCTATTCTATGATCGACCAGTATAAACATCAACAACTTCGAATTGGACCAGTTTCCCCTCAACAAATCATGGCTTGGGCAAAAAAAATTTTACCCAATGGAGAGATAGTCGGAGAGGTGACAAAACCCTATACTTTTCATTATAAAACTAATAAACCGGAGAAAGATGGATTGTTTTGTGAAAGAATTTTCGGACCCATAAAAAGTGGGATTTGTGCTTGTGGAAATTACCGAGGGATTGGGACTGAAAAAGAAGACCCGAAATTTTGTGAAGAATGCGGAGTGGAATTTGTTGATTCTCGGATACGAAGGTACCAAATGGGATACGTCAAACTGACATGTCCAGTGACTCATGTGTGGTATTTGAAACGTCTTCCTAGTTATATTGCGAATATTTTAGATAAGCCCCTTAGGGAATTAGAGGGCCTAGTATATTGCGATGTGTGATTTGATCAAAATTTTCATTTGACAGATTTAGACTGAGAAACTGTCATCCCATTTAATTTGATTGGGATGCCCCCGGCTCTGACATGTATCTTGGGAGGAGGAACATGAAGCTCAGAATTATGGGTGCATTCAAGACTTCAAAATGTAAGAAAAGGGGAATTGATCCATGGTCTGATTCTGTAACAGATAATATAGGAATAGTTAGTTATACCTCGTGAAAAAAGACTTTTTGTGGAATTATACATTCCATTTCTTTGAGAAAGAAATTCTGTTCAGGCAAGCGCAAGCGAATATAGCATGGTTACAGGAGCTTATCTATCGCATATATGCTTCAAGGGATATCATGCACATAACCATCGAGGTGAGTAGAGACCTAAAAAAGATCAAATGGAACAAT